GCTAACGTAGCTTAACTAAAGCATAACACTGAAGATGTTAAGATGGGCCCTAGAAAGCCTCGTAAGCACATAAGCTTGGTCCTGACTTTACTGTCAGCTTTGATAAAATTTATACATGCAAGTATCCGCACCCCCGTGAGAATGCCCTATTTTACCAAACATTGGAAAATAGGAGCTGGTATCAGGCACAAGCTATTAGCCCACGACACCTTGCTCAGCCACACCCCCACGGGTTATTCAGCAGTAATAAACATTAAGCCATGAGTGAAAACTCGACTTAGTTAACATCAAGCAGGGCCGGTTAAACTCGTGCCAGCCACCGCGGTTATACGAGAGGCCCAAGTTGACAAAAGCCGGCGTAAAGAGTGGTTAATATATAGTATAAACTAAAGCCGAACACCTTCAAGGCCGTCATACGTACCCGAAAGCAGGAAGACCTCCAACGAAAGTGGCTTTAACCAGAATGAAACCACGAAAGCTATGGCACAAACTGGGATTAGATACCCCACTATGCATAGCCGTAAACACAAATACACCACTACCCCAACCATTCGCCAGGGAACAACGAGCCCCAGCTTAAAACCCAAAGGACTTGGCGGTGCTTTAGACCCCCCTAGAGGAGCCTGTTCTAGAACCGATACTCCCCGTTCAACCTCACCCCCTCTTGTTTACCCCGCCTATATACCGCCGTCGTCAGCTTACCCTGTGAAGGTTAAACAGTAAGCAGAATTGGCATAGCCCAAAACGTCAGGTCGAGGTGTAGCGTACGAGGGGGGAAGAAATGGGCTACATTTACTGTCTCAGTAAACACGAATATTGCTGTGAAATCAGCATTTGAAGGAGGATTTAGCAGTAAGGGGCGAATAGAGAGCCCCCCTGAAAATGGCCCTTAAGCGCGCACACACCGCCCGTCACTCTCCCCAATACATACCAAACAATAAGTAATTAAAATTAATAAATAAGGGGAGGCAAGTCGTAACATGGTAAGTGTACCGGAAGGTGCACTTGGAAAAACCAGAGCGTAGCTAAGCAGCACAGCATCTCCCTTACACTGAGAAGACACCCGTGCAAACCGGGTCGCACTGAAACACCCCAACAGCTAGCTCAATCATCAAAATTTAACAAACAACATCAACTAAATCCTAATACCCTAAAATCATAAAGTAAACCATTTTTCCGCCCAAGTACGGGAGACAGAAAAGGAATTCCGACGCAATAGAAAAAGTACCGCAAGGGAAAGCTGAAAGAGAATTGAAAAAACCCAGTGAAGGTTATAAAAGCAGAGATGCGACCTCGTACCTTTTGCATCATGATTTATCAAGTAACGAACAAGCAAAGAGCCCTTTATGTTTGTATCCCCGAAACTTAGCGAGCTACTCCAAGACAGCCTATTGTAGGGCAAACCCGTCTCTGTGGCAAAAGAGTGGGAAGAGCTTTGAGTAGAGGTGATAGACCTACCGAGCCTAGTTATAGCTGGTTACCTGAGAAATGAATAGAAGTTCAGCCCTTTAAGCTCTTCCCCCAAATAAGGTCGCACCTTGCAACGGTCCGAAGTGAGTTAGTGGAGTTATTCAAAAGAGGGACAGCTCTTTTGAAAAGAGATACAACTTTTCAAGCAGGTCAAAGATCAAAACATGTAAGGAAACACACCCAAGTGGGCCTAAAAGCAGCCACCCCATAAGAAAGCGTTAAAGCTCAAGTGTACAAAACCTTCAATTTCGACAGAATCATCCTATACCCCTTAAAATATCAGGTCCACCCATGCCCCCCATGGGTAAGATCATGCTAGAATGAGTAATAAGAGAGTAAGACTCTCTCCCACAAGCACCCCCGTAAGTCAGAACGAACCCCCACTGAAAATTAACGCCCCCAGCCCCAAGAGGGAAATGAGATATAAGTTTAAATCAAGAAGAGACCCCAACCCAGATAAGCGTTAACCCCACACAGGCGTGCCAGGGAAAGACAGAAGGAAAAAGAAGGAACTCGGCAAACACTGGCCTCGCCTGTTTACCAAAAACATCGCCTCTTGCCCAAACAATATAAGAGGTCCCGCCTGCCCTGTGACGAAAGTTTAACGGCCGCGGTATTTTGACCGTGCGAAGGTAGCGTAATCACTTGTCTTTTAAATAGAGACCTGTATGAATGGCATAACGAGGGGTAAGCTGTCTCCTTTTTCTAGTCAATGAAATTGATCTGCCCGTGCAGAAGCGGGCATACTACCATAAGACGAGAAGACCCTATGGAGCTTAAGACACCAAGGCAGGTCACGTCAAAAACCCCAATTCAACGGGAATAAACCAAGTGATATCTGCCTCCCTGTCTTTGGTTGGGGCGACCGCGGAGAAATAAATAACCCCCACGTGGAACGGATATATTATCCTAAAGCAAGAGCCACAGCTCTAGCAAACAGAAAGTCTGACCAACAAGATCCGGCAAAGCCGATCAACGGACCCAGTTACCCTAGGGATAACAGCGCAATCCCCTTTTAGAGCCCATATCGACAAGGGGGTTTACGACCTCGATGTTGGATCAGGACATCCTAATGGTGCAGCCGCTATTAAGGGTTCGTTTGTTCAACGATTAAAGTCCTACGTGATCTGAGTTCAGACCGGAGAAATCCAGGTCAGTTTCTATCTATGAATGCACTCTTTTCTAGTACGAAAGGACCGAAAAGAGGGGGCCCATGCTTTAAGTAAGCCCCGCCCCTACCTAGTGAGCCCCACTAAAAAAGGTAAAGGGGGTCGCCCCTGTGTCCGAGAAAAAGACAAGTTAAGGTGGCAGAGCCCGGATATATGCAAAAGACCTAAGCCCTTTGAACAGAGGTTCAACTCCTCTCCTTAACTATGCTCACTACTATTATTACACATATTATTAACCCCTTAGCATATATAGTGCCAGTACTATTGGCAGTAGCTTTTCTTACCCTGCTTGAGCGTAAGGTACTAGGCTACATGCAGCTCCGAAAAGTCCTAATGTTGGTAGGCCCCTACGGCCTACTTCAGCCAATTGCGGATGGTGTAAAGCTGTTTATTAAAGAGCCTGTACGACCCTCTTCCTCCTCCCCCATTCTCTTTCTCCTCGCCCCAATGCTGGCCCTTACACTGGCCCTCACCCTTTGAGCCCCCATTCCTCTCCCCCACCCAGTCACAGACATAAATCTCAGCATTCTATTTATTTTGGCACTCTCTAGCCTGGCAGTCTATTCCATTCTTGGCTCAGGGTGAGCATCCAATTCAAAATATGCCCTCATTGGGGCCCTGCGGGCAGTGGCCCAAACCATCTCGTATGAAGTGAGCCTCGGCCTGATTCTCCTAAGCGCCATCATCTTTACAGGGGGTTTTACACTTCAAACTTTTAATACTACTCAAGAGAGCGTCTGACTACTCATCCCCGCCTGACCCCTAGCTGCAATGTGATACATCTCCACCCTGGCAGAAACCAACCGGGCCCCCTTTGACCTAACAGAAGGAGAGTCAGAGCTAGTTTCCGGCTTCAACGTAGAATATGCCGGAGGCCCCTTCGCACTATTTTTCCTCGCCGAATATGCAAACATCTTGTTAATAAATACCCTTTCTGCAACCCTTTTCTTCGGAGCCTCCCACATCCCCCACCTTCCCGAGCTCACGACAATTAACCTCATAATTAAAGCAACCTTCCTGTCTATCCTTTTCCTCTGAGTACGAGCCTCATACCCCCGCTTTCGATATGATCAACTCATGCACCTAATCTGAAAAAATTTTCTTCCCCTTACATTGGCTTTAGTTATCTGACATCTTTCCCTCCCCTTAGCCTTTGCGGGTCTCCCCCCGCAAATTTAGGCGGAGCTGTGCCTGAATTAAAGGGCCACTTTGATAGAGTGAATCATGAGGGTTAAAATCCCTCCAACTCCTTAGAAAGAAGGGGCTCGAACCCTACCTGAAGAGATCAAAACTCTTAGTGCTTCCACTACACCACTTCCTAGTAAAGTCAGCTAATAAAGCTTTTGGGCCCATACCCCAAACATGTTGGTTAGAATCCCTCCTTTACTAATGAACCCCTACATCTTATCTGTCCTTTTATTTGCCCTGGGCCTTGGCACTACAATTACATTTGCTAGCTCACACTGGCTCCTCGCCTGAATGGGCTTAGAGATTAATACTCTTGCCATCATTCCACTAATAACCCAACATCACCACCCCCGTGCAGTAGAAGCCTCCACCAAATATTTCCTCACCCAATCGACTGCTGCTGCCACCCTCCTTTTCGCCACCGTCTCCAACGCCTGAATTACAGGACAATGAGATATTCACATAATAACTCATCCCCTGCCCACAACTATAATTGTCCTTGCCTTGTCCCTAAAAATTGGACTAGCCCCCCTTCACACGTGACTGCCAGAGGTTCTCCAGGGACTTGATTTGACAACAGGGCTAATTTTATCCACTTGACAGAAACTTGCACCTTTTGCCCTCCTCCTTCAAATTCCCCTTCAGAACCAGACCCTGCTAGTTGCCCTTGCGCTCACCTCTACCCTCGTAGGCGGGTGGGGGGGCTTGAACCAAGTCCAACTGCGAAAAATTCTCGCTTACTCCTCCATTGCCCACCTTGGCTGGATAATCCTCGTGATTCAATTCTTCCCCTCCCTTACCCTCCTTACACTCTCCCTCTATTTGCTAATGACATCCACAGCCTTCCTCACATTAAAAACCAACGACGCTACCACCATTAATACCCTATCAACATCATGGGCCAAAGCACCCATCATTACGGCCATCTTCCCAATGATTTTATTATCCCTGGGAGGCCTGCCCCCTCTAACTGGCTTTATGCCGAAATGAATAATTCTTCAAGAACTAACCAAGCAAGGGCTCCCCGCCACCGCAACCATCGCAGCTCTCACTGCTCTTCTTAGCCTATACTTCTATCTCCGCCTCTCGTACGCCATGACCCTTACCATCTCCCCCAATAACCTAGCAAATATTACCCCCTGACGTTTTTATTCCTCCCAGACTACCGCCCCTATCTCCTTGGTAACCATACTGTCTGCCCTCCTCCTTCCCCTAACTCCCGCCATTATGGCCCTTTTCCACCTTTAAAAGAGGCTTAGGATAGTTTAGACCAAGGACCTTCAAAGCCCTAAGTAGGAGTTAAAATCTCCTAGCCTCTGTATAAGACTTGCAGGACATTAACCCACATCTTTTGTATGCAAAACAAATACTTTCATTAAGCTAAAGCCTTTCTAGGTGGGAAGGCCTCGATCCTACAAACTCTTAGTTAACAGCTAAGTGCTCTAACCAGCGAGCATCCGCCTAGCCTTTCCCCGCCCGCCGGGCAAAAGGGCGGGGAAAGCCCCGGCAGACGTTACTCTGCTACTCAAGATTTGCAATCAAGTATGTTAACACCTCAGGGCTTGGTAAAAAGAGGAGTCAAACCTCTCTGCATGGGGCTACAATCCACCGCTTAAACGCTCAGCCATTTTACCTGTGGCCGTCACACGATGATTCTTCTCAACCAACCATAAAGATATTGGCACCCTCTACCTGGTCTTTGGTGCCTGAGCCGGAATAGTAGGAACAGCCCTAAGCCTGCTAATTCGTGCTGAATTAAGTCAGCCCGGCGCCCTTCTAGGTGATGATCAGATTTATAATGTAATCGTCACCGCACATGCATTCGTAATAATTTTCTTTATAGTAATACCAATTATGATTGGAGGCTTCGGAAACTGACTAATTCCGTTAATGATCGGGGCCCCTGATATGGCCTTCCCTCGAATGAACAACATGAGCTTCTGGCTTCTTCCCCCCTCCTTTTTACTACTTCTAGCCTCTTCTGGTGTAGAGGCCGGGGCAGGTACTGGATGAACAGTCTATCCACCCTTGGCCGGCAATCTCGCACACGCAGGAGCATCAGTTGATCTTACTATTTTCTCTCTTCATCTAGCCGGAATTTCCTCAATTCTGGGCGCCATTAATTTTATTACTACAATTTTAAATATGAAACCCCCCGCCATTTCACAGTATCAAACCCCGCTATTTGTGTGAGCAGTATTAATCACCGCTGTTCTTCTTCTATTATCACTTCCAGTTCTTGCTGCCGGCATTACAATACTCCTAACAGATCGAAACCTAAATACAACATTCTTCGACCCTGCCGGGGGAGGGGACCCAATCCTCTACCAACACCTATTCTGATTCTTCGGACATCCGGAGGTATATATTCTAATCCTTCCTGGATTTGGAATAATTTCTCACATTGTTGCATATTACGCCGGTAAAAAAGAACCGTTTGGCTACATAGGAATGGTGTGGGCTATAATGGCCATTGGTCTTCTGGGCTTTATTGTGTGAGCCCACCATATGTTTACTGTCGGGATAGACGTTGATACCCGAGCATACTTCACATCTGCGACTATAATTATTGCCATCCCAACAGGTGTGAAAGTTTTTAGCTGGCTAGCCACCCTTCACGGAGGGGCCATTAAATGAGAAACCCCATTACTCTGAGCACTTGGCTTTATTTTCCTATTTACTGTAGGAGGTCTAACCGGAATCGTTCTGGCCAATTCATCTCTGGATATTATGCTCCATGACACTTACTATGTGGTTGCCCACTTCCACTACGTGTTATCTATAGGAGCAGTATTCGCCATCATGGCAGGGTTCGTTCACTGATTCCCCCTCCTATCAGGCTATACTCTTCATAGCACCTGATCAAAAATTCACTTCGGAGTAATATTTGTAGGAGTAAATTTAACATTTTTCCCACAACACTTCTTAGGCCTTGCAGGTATGCCACGACGGTACTCAGACTACCCAGATGCCTATACACTGTGAAACACAGTCTCTTCTCTAGGCTCACTTATTTCACTCACCGCAGTAATTATGTTCTTATTTATTATCTGAGAAGCATTCGCTGCCAAGCGAGAAGTATTATCTGTAGAACTAACGACAACCAATGTCGAATGACTACACGGCTGCCCTCCACCATACCACACCTTCGAGGAGCCTGCCTTTGTACAAGTACAAGCCTCTCATTAACGAGAAAGGAGGGAATTGAACCCCCTTATACCGGTTTCAAGCCGGACACATTACCGTTCTGTCACTTTCTTCATAAGATGCTAGTATAATAAAATACACTGCCTTGTCAAGGCAGGGTTGTAGGTTAAAATCCTGCGCATCTTGATTAATGGCACATCCCTCACAACTAGGATTTCAAGATGCAGCATCCCCCGTCATAGAAGAGCTTCTTCACTTTCACGACCACGCCCTAATAATTGTATTTCTTATTAGCACCCTCGTTCTTTACATTATTGTGGCGATGGTAACCACCAAACTAACTAATATGTATATTTTAGATTCACAAGAGATTGAAATTATTTGAACAATCCTCCCCGCTATTATCCTTATCCTGATTGCCCTGCCCTCCCTACGCATTCTTTATCTTATGGACGAAATTAATAATCCACACCTTACAATTAAAGCAATCGGACATCAGTGATACTGAAGTTATGAATACACTGACTATAAAGAGATCGCTTTTGACTCATATATGGTTCCAACCCAGGACCTGTCCCCCGGACAATTTCGACTACTAGAAGTCGACCATCGCATGGTAGTCCCAACAGAAGCCCCCGTACGAGTGCTTGTAACCGCAGAAGACGTTCTTCACTCCTGAGCCGTCCCAGCCCTGGGTGTCAAGATGGATGCCGTCCCAGGACGCTTAAATCAAACAGCCTTTATCGCATCCCGCCCGGGCGTATTTTATGGTCAATGCTCGGAGATCTGCGGCGCTAACCACAGCTTTATACCCATTGTAGTAGAAGCAGTTCCTTTAAAATACTTCCAAGACTGATCTACACTCATGCTTGAAGATGCCTCGCTAAGAAGCTAAACCGGGCCTCAGCGTTAGCCTTTTAAGCTAAAGATTGGTGTCTCCCAACCACCCCTAGCGACATGCCCCAATTAAACCCCGCACCTTGGTTTGCCATTTTAGTCTTTTCTTGACTAGTCCTACTGACAATTGTTGTTCCAAAAACTCTCTCCCACACCTTCCCTAATGACCCGACCCCTCAAAGCACCAAAGCCCCAAAAACAGAATCTTGAAACTGACCATGAACTTAAGCTTTTTTGACCAATTTATAAGCCCCGTCTATCTAGGAATCCCCCTAATTGCCCTCGCCCTTGTCCTGCCATGACTACTATTCCCAACCCCCTCCTCTCGCTGACTAAATAATCGACTATTAACCCTACAAAATTGATTTGTTGGACAATTTACATCACAAATATTTGCCCCCATCAATGTGGGCGGGCACAAATGAGCCCTCATTCTCGCTTCATTAATAATTTACCTTATCTCATTAAATATATTAGGGCTGTTACCTTATACCTTCACACCAACCACACAACTCTCCATAAATATGGGCCTAGCAGTTCCGCTCTGACTGGCCACCGTTCTCCTGGGCATGCGAAATCAACCAACCGCTGCCCTAGGACACCTACTCCCAGAAGGAACCCCCGTTCCCCTGATCCCTGTTTTAATTATTATTGAAACGATTAGTCTATTTATTCGCCCTTTAGCACTAGGAGTTCGACTGACGGCTAACCTAACAGCCGGTCATCTTTTAATACAATTAATCGCTACCGCCGCTTTTGTTCTACTTCCCTTAATACCAACAGTTGCAATTTTAACAACCATCATTTTGTTTTTACTAACAATTCTAGAAGTAGCCGTCGCTATAATTCAAGCCTACGTCTTTGTTTTACTAATAAGTCTTTACCTACAAGAGAACGTTTAATAATGGCCCACCAAGCACATGCATACCATATAGTAGACCCCAGCCCCTGACCTCTTACGGGGGCAGTCGCCGCTCTTCTAATAACCTCTGGCCTTGCCATCTGATTTCATTATAACTCCATAACCTTAATTATACTAGGCACAATTCTGCTTCTTCTTACAATGTACCAATGATGACGAGACATCGTTCGAGAGGGGACATTTCAAGGTCATCACACACCCCCGGTTCAAAAGGGGCTTCGTTACGGCATAATTTTATTCATTACATCGGAGGTATTCTTTTTTCTGGGCTTCTTCTGAGCCTTCTTCCACTCGAGCCTAGCCCCAACCCCAGAGGTTGGAGGCTGCTGACCCCCAACAGGGATTTCAACTTTGGACCCGTTCGGGGTACCCCTTCTTAATACCGCAGTTCTTCTGTCGTCCGGAGTCACCGTAACATGAGCGCACCACAGCATTATGGAAGGAGAACGCAAGCAAGCCATCCAATCCTTAGCCCTAACCATCCTTCTAGGGGGGTACTTTACACTACTCCAAGCGATGGAATATTATGAAGCCCCCTTTACTATTGCCGACGGAGTCTATGGCTCGACCTTCTTTGTCGCTACAGGTTTCCACGGCCTGCATGTAATTATTGGCACCTCATTCCTTGCTGTCTGTCTCATGCGACAAATTAATTACCATTTCACAATAGAGCACCACTTCGGCTTTGAAGCAGCAGCCTGATACTGACACCACTTTGTGGTAGTGTGGCTGTTCCTCTATATTTCCATTTATTGATGAGGCTCATATCTCTTTCCAGTATTAAAAAGTATAAGTGACTTCCAATCACACGGTCTTGGTTAAAATCCAAGGAAAGATAATGAACTTGATTACCACAGTTATTTTTATTACCCTCCTCCTTTCTACAATTTTGGCAATTGTATCCTTCTGATTACCCCAAATGAGCCCGGACCAAGAAAAATTGTCCCCCTACGAATGTGGTTTTGATCCTCTGGGCTCTGCCCGCCTCCCTTTCTCTATGCGATTTTTCCTTGTCGCCATTTTATTTCTACTTTTTGATCTAGAAATTGCACTACTTCTCCCCCTTCCCTGAGGAGACCAACTTCCAACCCCGCTATATACTTTCTCTTGAGCGGCCCTAGTCCTCATTCTCCTTACCCTTGGGCTCATTTATGAGTGGCTTCAAGGAGGACTTGAGTGAGCTGAATAGGTGATTATTTTAATTAAAATATTTGATTTCGGCTCAAAAGCTCGCGGTTAAAGTCCGCAATCATCTAATGACCCCAATTCACTTCACTTTCTCAGCTGCCTTCTTGCTAGGACTTGCAGGACTCGCATTTCACCGAACCCACCTATTGTCCGCCCTCCTCTGCTTAGAAGGAATAATATTGTCACTTTTCCTTGCCCTCTCCCTATGGTCCCTGGAACTTACATCCACGAGCTTCTCGGCCTCCCCCCTCCTTTTACTTGCTTTCTCTGCCTGCGAAGCTAGCGCCGGCTTAGCCCTGCTGGTCGCAACTGCTCGCACACACGGCTCAGACCACCTCCAGAACTTAAACCTCTTGCAATGCTAAAGATTTTAATTCCAACAGTTATGCTCATGCCCGTAACATGGCTCATTAAGTCAAAATGACTTTGACCAACCACACTTGCCCACAGTCTCCTAATTGCTCTACTTAGCCTCTCCTGATTAAAGAACTATTCAGAATCCGGATGAACAAATCTTAATCAAATGATGGCAACAGACCCCCTATCAACCCCCCTTCTTGTTTTATCATGTTGACTTCTCCCCCTAATAATTCTTGCTAGCCAAAATCACACCGCACAAGAACCTATCAGCCGCCAACGGATATATATTACCCTTCTGATTTCTCTTCAAATATTTCTTATTATAGCATTCTCCGCCACAGAAGTAATTCTCTTCTACGTCATGTTTGAAGCCACCCTTATCCCCACCCTTATTATTATTACCCGATGGGGAAACCAAACTGAACGACTAAACGCGGGCACCTATTTCCTCTTTTATACTTTAGCGGGCTCTCTACCTCTCTTGGTTGCCCTGCTCCTCCTTCAAAATTCCACCGGAACCCTCTCCCTCATAACCCTTCAGTACGCCCCCGCTATTCCCATACTTACAGTTGCTGATAAACTCTGATGAGCAGGGTGTCTCCTGGCTTTCCTAGTAAAAATACCCCTGTACGGGATACACCTTTGACTACCAAAAGCGCACGTTGAGGCCCCCATCGCAGGGTCCATGGTTCTTGCCGCCGTACTTCTTAAGCTTGGGGGCTATGGCATGATGCGAATGATAATCATGCTTGAACCCCTTACAAAAGAACTTAGCTACCCCTTTATTATTTTGGCCCTATGAGGTGTAATCATGACAGGATCAATTTGTTTGCGACAAACAGACCTAAAGTCCCTCATCGCATATTCCTCTGTTGGACACATGGGGCTGGTTGTCGGAGGCATTCTAGTACAAACCCCCTGAGGTTTCACGGGAGCCCTTATTCTGATGATTGCCCACGGACTCACATCATCAGCTCTATTTTGCTTAGCAAACACCAACTACGAACGCACCCATAGCCGAACTATAGTTTTAGCCCGGGGATTACAAACCCTACTCCCACTAATAACAGCATGATGGTTTGTATCCAGTCTTGCCAATCTGGCTTTACCTCCCCTCCCTAATCTTATGGGAGAGTTAATGATTATTACATCATTACTCAGCTGGTCTTGATGAACAATTATTTTAACAGGGGCCGGCACTCTTATCACTGCGGGCTACTCGTTGTATATGTTCTTAATAACACAACGCGGCCCCGTGCCAAACCATATTGTTTCCCTAAATGCATCCCACACTCGAGAACACCTATTGATTGCATTACATATACTTCCCCTTCTTCTATTAATTTTGAAGCCAGAGTTAATCTGAGGCTGAACTGCCTGTAGACATAGTTTAATCAAAACATTAGATTGTGATTCTAAAAATAAGAGTTAAACCCTCTTTGCCCACCGAGAGAGGCTTGCCAGCAACGAAGGCTGCTACCCCTCGTACCCTCGGTTGAACTCCGACGCTCCCTCGAGCTTTTAAAGGATAACAGCTCATCCATTGGTCTTAGGAACCAAAAATTCTGGGTGCAATTCCAAGTAGAAGCTATGCACCCCACCCCTTTAATAATAACCTCAAGCTTACTTATTATCTTCACTCTCCTTCTCTACCCCATTATTACAACCCTGAGCCCCAACCCCAAAGACAGCCAATGGGCCTTATCTCACGTTAAGACCTCCGTTAAACTAGCATTTTTTGTTAGTTTACTGCCCCTGTTCCTCTTTTTGTCTGAAGGGGCAGAAACAGTGGTAACTACATGGAATTGAACGAACACCCTCACATTTGATATTAACATCAGCTTGAAATTTGACTTCTACTCGATCATCTTTACCCCAGTGGCCTTGTATGTCACATGATCCATCCTGGAGTTCGCATCTTGGTACATGCACTCCGACCCCTACATTAATCGCTTTTTTAAGTACCTCCTCACATTCTTAGTCGCCATAATTATTCTAGTTACAGCCAATAACATATTCCAAATTTTCATTGGGTGGGAAGGCGTAGGTATTATATCTTTCCTTCTCATCGGCTGATGATATGGTCGAGCAGACGCAAATACAGCCGCCCTGCAAGCGGTCCTCTATAACCGAGTCGGGGATATTGGCCTTATTTTTGCAATAGCATGAATAGCAACCAACCTTAACTCGTGGGAGTTTCAACAAATCTTCTCCTCAGCCCAACAGACTGACATAACCTACCCACTACTAGGGCTGGTAATTGCCGCAACAGGAAAGTCCGCACAATTTGGCCTTCATCCATGACTTCCTTCCGCAATGGAAGGCCCCACTCCAGTATCTGCCCTACTTCACTCAAGCACAATGGTCGTTGCGGGCATTTTTCTTCTCATTCGCACTAGCCCTTTAATAGAGAATAATCAGCTGATATTAACCACTTGCTTATGTCTCGGAGCCTTAACTACCCTATTTACAGCCACGTGCGCCCTAACCCAAAATGATATCAAAAAAATTGTTGCCTTCTCAACATCCAGCCAGCTTGGCCTAATAATAGTAGTAATCGGCTTAAATCAACCTCAACTCGCATTTTTGCACATTTGCACCCACGCCTTTTTTAAGGCCATGCTTTTCTTATGTTCCGGCTCAATTATTCATAGCCTCAATGATGAACAGGACATCCGTAAAATGGGGGGAATGCACCACTTAACCCCCTTCACATCTTCCTGTCTCACAGTAGGGAGCCTGGCTCTCACAGGAACCCCCTTTCTAGCCGGGTTTTTCTCTAAAGATGCCATTATTGAAGCCCTAAATACCTCATACCTGAACGCCTGAGCCCTAGCCCTAACCCTACTTGCCACCTCTTTTACAGCCATCTATAGCCTACGAGTTGTTTTCTTCGTGTCGATGGGCTTCCCCCGATTCAATTCCCTATCTCCAATTAATGAAAATAACCCCGCAGTAATTAACCCAATTAAACGATTAGCCTGAGGAAGCATCCTGGCCGGTCTTATTATTACCTCTAACATTATTCTTCCTAAAACCCCGGTAATAACGATACCCCCCGCCCTCAAATTAGCAGCCCTTATCGTTACATTTATAGGCCTATTTACAGCCCTGGAGCTTGCCCAACTCACAAATAAGCAATTTAAAACAACCCCCTACATAACCGCACACAACTTCTCAAACATACTAGGATTTTTCCCTGCTATTATCCACCGCCTCCCCCCCAAAATTAACCTTGCCCTTGGCCAATTTATTGCCTCCCAGATACTAGACCAGACATGAATTGAAAAATCTGGCCCCAAGGCCATCTTTACTACTAACCTGCCCCTCATTACCACAACCAGCAACGCCCAGCAAGGAATAGTAAAAACATTCCTTGCTTCCTTCTTCATCACGCTCCTCCTGATGCTGATTATCCTGTCCCTTTAAACCGCTCGAAGCGCCCCCCGATTAGACCCCCGAACAACCTCTAAAACTACAAACAATGTTAACAGTAGTACCCAGGCGGCAACCACCAACAGGCCTCCTCCAGAAGAATATATAAGGGCAACCCCCGCTAAATCCCCCCGAAGTACCGACAACTCAAACGCCTGTCCTCCCCCAAGACCCGGCCCTCCAAATCACCCACTAATTACGAAACACGCCCCCCCTGCAACACCCACAATATACACGAGCGAATTAATTGCAACACGAGGGCTTCCTCATGTTTCAGGGTATGGCTCAGAAGCCAGAGCAGATGAATAAGCAAAGACTACTAATATGCCCCCCAAATAGATCAAAAACAAGATTAGAGATAAAAAAGTTCCCCCATACAACATTATTAAACCACACCCCATCCCCGACACAACAACTAGCCCCAAAGCTGCGAAATAAGGAGATGGGTTTGAAGCAACTACCACAAACCCTAACAGCAATCCCTGCATAAATAAAAACGTCAAGTAGGACATAATTCCTGCTCGGACTTTAACCGAGACTAATGACTTGAAAAACCACCGTTGTAACTCAACTACAAGAACACCTAATGGCCAACCTACGGAAAACACACCCCCTTCTTAAGATTGCAAACGACGCGCTAGTGGACCTTCCAGCCCCCTCAAATATTTCTGCCTGATGAAACTTTGGCTCTCTTTTAGGCCTCTGTCTTATTGCTCAAATCCTAACAGGCCTATTTTTAGCCATACATTATACCTCCGACATTGCTACCGCATTCTCCTCTGTCGCCCACATTTGCCGGGATGTAAACTTCGGATGATTAATCCGAAATATGCATGCCAACGGAGCCTCCTTTTTCTTCATCTGTATTTACCTACACGTGGGACGTGGACTATACTACGGCTCCTACCTATATAAAGAAACATGAAACATCGGAGTCGTACTCCTACTTTTAGTAATGATAACTGCATTCGTTGGATACGTCCTGCCATGAGGGCAGATGTCCTTCTGGGGTGCAACAGTCATCACAAACCTTCTTTCCGCAGTCCCATATGTGGGAACGACACTAGTTCAGTGGATTTGGGGCGGGTTTTCGGTCGACAACGCAACACTTACTCGATTCTTCGCATTCCACTTTCTACTCCCCTTTGTAATTTTGGCAGCCACTGTACTGCATCTTCTCTTCCTACACGAAACGGGTTCAAATAACCCAGCAGGTCTCAACTCAGACGCAGACAAGGTCCCCTTTCATCCATATTTTTCATATAAGGACCTCCTAGGCTTCGCTATTATGCTTCTTGCTCTTGCCGCTCTTGCCCTATTTTCACCAAACTACCTGGGCGACCCGGACAACTTCATTCCCGCTAACCCCCTCGTAACTCCGCCCCATATTAAGCCGGAGTGATATTTCCTTTTCGCGTACGCAATTCTTCGGTCGATCCCTAATAAGCTGGGAGGAGTACTAGCTTTGCTAGCTTCCATTTTAGTTCTAATACTGGTACCATTTCTTCACACCTCCAAGCAACGAAGTCTCACCTTCCGTCCGATGTCCCAATTCATCTTCTGACTTCTAGTAGCCGACGTAATAATTTTAACCTGAATTGGCGGGATGCCAGTTGAAGACCCATATATTGTGATCGGCCAAGTCGCCTCCGTACTATACTTCTCGATTTTCCTAGGGCTCTTCCCGATAGCAGGCCTATTGGAAAACAAGCTTCTGCTAAATAACTGCATTAGTAGCTCAGCGTTAGAGCGCCGGTCTTGTAAGCCGGCCGCCGGAGGTTAAAATCCTCCCTACTGCTTTAATACTCAAAGAAGGGAGATTTTAACTCCCACCCCTAGCTCCCAAAGCTAGGATTCTAAATTAAACTATTCTTTGGTAAAATACATATATGTATTAACACCATATATATATATCAAACATATATAATAATGCTTTAGGACATATACTATGTATAATCCACATTAATAGGTATTGTCCATTCATTCATCACCATTCTTACAAGAATTACAAATTACATCAATTTAAATTTAACTAAACTGCACACTAATAGATATTACCCAACTATATAACCACAAAACAAGTTAGGACCTTGTCCAAACTTATAGTAATCATATATACCAGGACTCAACTAACTAACCATCTAAAAATCCGATACAGACAAGAATAACATGCCAGGCGTTAAGCTTAAGCGATCTCGGTTATTGATGGTCAGGGACAATTATTCGTGGGGGTTTCACAAAGTGAATTATTCCTGGCATTTGGTTCCTATTTCAGGGCCATAAATTGAAATATTTCCCCATTCTTTCCTTGACCCTGGCATAAGTTGTTGGTGGAGTTCTATTTAAACCGTGACCCCACATGCCAAGCGTTCACTCTAATGGACATGGTTATTTTTTTCTCTTTTTCCTTTCACTTGGCATTTCACAGTGCAGCGCTAAGGCGCTCAAGACAAGGGTGTACATTTTCCTCGCATGAGTTGTTAATTATCCATGGTTTAAGATATATATAGAAGCATTGCATAACTGATATCAAGAGCATAAATAGAGTATATTTCTCCTAACATATCTATCATGTGCCCCCCTCGGCTTTTGCGCGTTAAACCCCCCTACCCCCCTAAACTCGTAAGCTAGTATTCATTCCTGAAAACCCCCCGGAAACAGGAAAGCCTCGAGCGGGTAGATGCCCCACCAATAAACGTGTTTATTTACATTATTACAATATTATTTTT